TATTATTAGAAAGTATAATAAGTACAAACAAATTTATCTCATAAATAAATATAATAAATAATTAGATTAATATTATAAAGCTTTTAAAATTAAATAACTCTAAATCAAAGTTTAAGAATCATAATGATTCTTTTTAAACCTTAAAATAAGCATTAACCACTTGTATGACCTCATACTAATTAATTAACTTAATTATAATTAGATGGCATTTTTGAATCAAAAAAATTAACATAATTATTAAATTTATCCATATATAGTATTTTTATATAATTTAATTAAACCTGAAATAATCCCATATATATTTTAAATTTAGAGTACCCTGTGGAACTCTTTATATTCTTAATAGGTACGATTTAAACCATCGGAATTGTTAAAATTTAATAGAACTTAGTCATTTGCCTAATATTTTATATTATTTTATACTATATATTAGATGGCTATATAT